TCATAAGGTAATTGTATGTATAAGTATAAAGAAGACGGTAGGTTATAGAAAAAAGTGGAAAAGTATGAGATGCAAAATTCAATGGGATTCTTTATTGGATCACAAGAATCCCGTTTTTGATTATTTATGGATAATGGATAAAAGATTTTCCTATGTTATTATACTATTCAATTCTCGACGATGAATCTATTTGATAGATCAGATATTATTATTCATAATATTGATCCGATCGATTCAGTATCTCAATTCATCCCATTGAATTTACAGGAGTTAAATTTCTCATCTCTATGGGATTAGATCCCGAGTTATTGTGAAACAAAAAACAATGAGATTATGGAAGTAAATATTCTCGCATTTATTGCTACTGCACTCTTTATTCTAGTTCCTACTGCTTTTTTACTTATCATCTACGTAAAAACAGTTAGTCAAAATGATTAATTTAACTGAAACTTGAATTATTAGTTCTTATCAATGATTGAAGAAATGAAAGAAAGGGATTCAAACTCCAAGTCTTAAATGAAACGATCGGGGGTGGAATTCAGAAGTCTCTGAGTATAGTATGGTAGTAAAGAACTAGAATAATATTCTAGTTCTTTACTACTATCTAATCCACTATTCTATAGTTGTATAGTATTTTTTTTTTATTTAAAGTTGTATACAGTTATTTTTTTATATAGATGACAATATACATGTCATATATTAGATGTACGTTTAAATTAAATAGCACTCCATTTTCTCTTCTTCAATAGATCAATTTGTGTGGATTTCGGTTAATCCAAAGAAAATAATCGAAGACCAACTTTTCTAATTCCTAGGTTTCTTTTAATTTTATATAGTAGGACATATGGCCGTCGAAAGAATCAATAGAAGAAGAATAGTATGCCCATATACTATAGAAAAAAAAGAAAAAAAAATAGAATAGGGATTCATTTTTCTCATTGTAATATTCATTATTCTGTTAAGAACTGGTCCATTAAAATAGAATATTTAGGAAGAATTCAGTTGGAAAAAAATTTCCTATTATGTTATGTGTAGATTTGAATCTCGGAATATAACTATGATAATCATTCATTCTTTAATCAAATGATTATTATTCATTATTGTATTTTCTTGTTCATTATTGTATTCCAATATAATTTGTAAAGAGAAACGTTTTTTTAAGGCTTCGCAAAACGATCAATTTAAGAATTAATAATTAATACAATTTGATTACTTAATTGATTACTCAATGAGTACTACCCCTAGAGTCCACTCCTTCCCCATACTACAAGTGAAAGGGAAAAGGAAAAGACCACCATTAAAGCAGCCCAAGCGAGACTTACTATATCCATGTTGAATTATGCCCCTATCTCTATGAAGGAATTATTCCATTATTGATCAATAATCATAGTGGAATTAATAGCGCATAGTCAAAAAGGATTCTGACTTAAGGCTATTAATCCAATGAATCCACCCATAACAAGTAAAATAGATAACTATTTATCAGATAGTTCGATTTCCCCTTTGATCTAAACCTTTATTCTCTATGAAAGAATCGGGAGACGGTACCACTATTACATACATTTGTTTTTTGTTATTTTCTAATCCCCCCTTGACTTGAAAAGACAAAGAAAATTTTTTCTTCAACTTTAGCTTTTTACTATATATACTATATATTTTACTGTACTATATAAGATAAGAATATTAAGAAATAAGATAAGAATATTAAGAATAAAATAAAAGAAAAGGTGAACAGCCCCATTCTGTTTGAATGTCTGAGCACTCAGAGCTTTTAGTGAGCCTGGATATAAAGTATTTTCAGTCCTTTCCACAACTCCTAAATGGATTTCCCATTAGATTAGCCTTTCTAATCTAATTCCAGATAGAATCAGTAGACACTACCTTAGTATAGGTGGTGTAAGATAAGTAAGAAGTTTTGATAGTCTTTCGTATAATGCTTTCTCCTAGAAGAAAAAAAAGGGGGAGTCCTTTAGTTTAGGAACCCTTATAAGATTTCCAACGTATTACTTTGATAGTTCTGAATCCTAAAATTGACTCTCACTATTTAGTTGATTCAATTTTTTTATCAAAAAAATGACTTGAAACAATCATTAATAAGCGAACATTGTTTCATCCCTATTGGTTGGTATTATTAAATGGACAGTTTTTTAGAGAATCTATGTATTCTAAAAATCAAGTATCAACAGGTCTAGTCTTTTGTTCCTGCTTCTGCAGGTCAAGAATTCGTCGAACAATTAATGGGATAAGAAATTCCAAGTTTTTTGTTGATTAGGCGACACCCAGATTTGAACTGGGGATAAAGGATTTGCAGTCCCCCGCCTTACCACTTGGCCATGCCGCCAAATCTGATCCAAAATGAATAAAAATATTATCCATATTCTATTATTAAATTCTATTATTAATTCTTTTGGAAATTACTGAGAACCCCTCACCCCCTTTTTATTTGGATCTTGAATCCCATTATACTTAAATTCCCTTTCCTTTCCAAAAATGAATCTCTATTCTTTATTGAATCTCGTTTAGATTATTCTCTTCGATTGATTGTATCTCAAAACACACATACCACTTAAAAACTTCCTTTCTTTCTATTGAAAAAAAAAAAGAAAAATGGATTTCCGGTCACAGGCTGAAAAATTCAGGACAAACTGTGTTTCCTTAATTGTATAAGAAAAAAAGCAAATCGATTTACGACTAATCAGTATAAATTATTTTGAATAATAGATCATTTTCAATTTCCATTATAACAATATATATGTATATATGTAAACCCCAGAACAGAAATTATGACACAGATATCGTATCAAGTGGAGTCTCCCTCTTATGCACATATCCCTATAGAAAAAAACCGCCGTGCTTGAATTTTTCATTGAATAAATATATTGAATAAAAAATGGGAATTGTAATCATAGTGTGACCCCATCTATGTTTAGGTTGCTCAAAAAAATAAAACTACAATATCAAGGATACGATATGAAGATAGCTAGATAACTATATCGGCATACGTCTAATAAATACTATTTTTATTATACAATTCAATCGTATTCTCGATATTTTACTAGGAAAAAAAAGAATTCCAATTTCCTTTACGGATTCTTTTTTTTTTTTAACATTAAAAAATGAAATAAATTCAAATTAAATAAATTAAGTGTGCTAAAAAACTCTATCCTACCCCCAATTATTCTGTCTTTATCGTATTCAATTCATATCAATCATAAAAAGTAGATTAAATTCTGAATCCATTTATTTTTTTGCTACCCAACCTATTGATCCTAATATCAACATAGGTAAAATGGGATCAATTTAGATATTCTATACAAGACTCTATAAGTGTTTGTAAGGTAAGTGACAGGATTTTTTCCGGAATGTTTTATCAACTCATTTCCATTTGTACCTGTCGCAAATTCGAACTTGCGTCAAAAATATTCTTAACTCCTTCGTCTCCTTTCACTTCATACGTATGAATAAAATAAATGTATGGAGTTGGCTAAAATTTTATGTGATTCAGTAAACAAAATATGCATTCCATCATTTCTAGATCGATTCGTATGGCTCGATGAAGAGTGAGGAATTTTTCGATAAAGAGGAAACTTAAGATTAAGATGATTCGGGATGGAAATGAGGGAATGTACACAATACCTGGATTTAATCAGATCCAATTTGAGGGATTTTGTAGGTTCATTAATCAGGGCTTGATGGAAGAACTTCATAAGTTTCCAAAAATTGAAGATACAGATCAAGAAATTGAATTTCAATTATTTGTGGAAACATATCAATTGGTAGAACCCTTGATAAAAGAAAGAGATGCTGTGTATGAATCACTCACATATTCTTCTGAATTATATGTACCCGCGGGATTAATTTGGAAAACGAATAGAGCTATACAAGAACAAACCATTTTTATTGGAAACATTCCTTTAATGAATTCGTTGGGAACTTCTATAATAAATGGAATATACAGAATTGTAATCAATCAAATATTGCAAAATCCCGGTGTTTACTACCGTTCAGAATTAGACCATAACGGAATTTCTGTTTATACCAGTACTATAATATCAGATTGGGGAGGACGATTGGAATTAGAAATTGATAGAAAAGCGAGGATATGGGCGCGCGTGAGTAGGAAACAAAAAATATCTATTCTAGTTCTATTATCGGCTATGGGTTTGAATCTAAGAGAAATTCTAGATAATGTTTGTTACCCTGAAATTTTCTTGTCTTTCCCAAATGATAAGGAAAAAAAAAAGATTGGGTCAAAAGAAAATGCTATTTTGGAGTTTTATCAACAATTTGCTTGTGTAGGCGGGGATCCCGTATTTTCTGAGTCCTTATGTAAGGAATTACAAAAGAAATTTTTTCAACAAAGATGTGAATTAGGAAGGATTGGTCGACGAAATACGAATCAGAGACTGAATCTTGATATACCCCAGAAGAATACATTTTTGTTACCACGAGATGTATTAGCTGCTGCGGATCATTTGATCCGAATGAAATTTGGAATGGGTACGCTTGACGATATGAATCACTTGAAAAATAAACGTATTCGTTCTGTAGCGGATCTGTTACAGGATCAATTCGGATTGGCTCTTGTTCGTTTAGAAAATGGGGTTCGAGGAACTATATGTGGGGCAATCAGGCATAAATTGATACCGAATCCTCAAAATTTGGTAACTTCAACTTCATTAACAACCACTTATGAATCGTTTTTTGGCCTACACCCTTTATCTCAAGTTTTGGATCGGACTAATCCATTGACCCAAATTGCTCATGGGCGTAGGTTGAGTTATTTGGGTCCTGGGGGGTTGACAGGGCGAACTGCTAGTTTTCGGATACGAGATATCCACCCTAGTCACTATGGACGTATTTGCCCAATTGATACGTCTGAAGGAATCAATGTTGGACTTATTGGATCTTTAGCTATTCATGTAAGGATTGGTCATTGGGGATCTATAGAGAGTCCCTTTTATGAAATATCTGAGAGATCAAAAAAGGCACAGATGATTTATTTATCGCCAAGTAGAGATGAATATTATATGGTAGCAGCAGGAAATTCTTTGGCCTTGAACCGGGGTATTCAAGAAGAACAGGTTGTGCCAGCTCGATACCGTCAAGAATTCCTAACTATTGCATGGGAACAGATTCATCTTAGAAGCATCTTTCCCTTCCAATATTTTTCTATTGGAGCTTCTCTCATTCCTTTTATTGAGCATAATGATGCAAATCGAGCTTTAATGAGTTCTAATATGCAACGTCAAGCAGTTCCGCTTTCTCGATCGGAAAAGTGTATTGTTGGAACTGGACTGGAACGTCAAACGGCTCTAGATTCTGGGGTTTCAGCTATAGCCGAACGGGAGGGAAAGATCATTTATACTGATACTCACAAGATCATTTTCTCAAGTAATGGAGACACTATGAGCATTCCATTAGTTATGTATCAACGTTCTAACAAAAATACATGTATGCATCAAAAACCTCAGGTTCCGAGGGGTAAATGCATTAAAAAGGGACAAATTTTAGCAGACGGTGCGACTACAGTTGGTGGGGAACTCGCTTTAGGAAAAAACGTATTAGTAGCTCATATGCCATGGGAAGGTTACAATTCTGAAGACGCAGTACTAATTAGTGAACGTTTAGTATATGAAGATATTTATACTTCTTTTTACATTCGGAAATATGAAATTCAGACTCATGTGACAAGCCAAGGTCCTGAAAGAATCACTAAGGAAATACCACATTTAGAGGATCGCTTACTCCGCAATTTAGACAGAAATGGAATTGTGATGCTTGGATCTTGGATAGAAACAGGTGATATTTTAGTAGGTAAATTAACGCCTCAGACAGCGACCGAATCGTCGTATGCTCCGGAAGATAGATTATTACGAGCCATACTCGGCATTCAGGTATCCACTGCAAAAGAAACTTCTCTAAAATTATCTATAGGTGGAAGGGGCCGAGTTATTGATGTGAGATGGATTCAGAAAAGGGGTGGTTCCATTTATAATCCAGAGATGATTCGTGTATATATTTCACAAAAACGTGAAATCAGAGTAGGTGATAAAGTAGCCGGAAGACATGGGAATAAAGGTATCATTTCCAAAATTTTGCCTAGGCAAGATATGCCCTATTTGCAAGATGGAACACCTGTTGATATGGTCTTCAACCCATTAGGAGTACCCTCACGAATGAATGTAGGACAGATATTTGAATGCTCACTCGGGTTAGCGGGGGATCTGCTAAAAAGACATTATAGAATAGCACCTTTTGATGAGAGATATGAGCAAGAGGCTTCGAGAAAACTAGTGTTTTCTGAATTATATTCAGCCAGTAAGCAAACAAAAAATCCATGGGTATTTGAACCCGAGTATCCGGGAAAAAGCAGAATATTTGATGGAAGAACAGGGGATCCTTTTGAACAACCTGTTCTAATAGGAAAACCCTATATCTTGAAATTAATCCATCAAGTTGATGATAAAATCCATGGGCGTTCCAGTGGACATTACGCACTTGTTACACAACAACCCCTTAGAGGAAGGGCCAAACAAGGGGGACAACGAGTAGGAGAAATGGAAGTTTGGGCTCTAGAGGGATTTGGTGTTGCTCATATTTTACAAGAGATGCTTACTTATAAATCTGATCATATTAGAGCTCGTCAAGAGGTACTTGGTGCTACAATTGTTGGAGGAACAGTACCTAACCCCGAAGATGCTCCAGAATCCTTTCGATTGCTCGTTCGAGAACTACGATCTTTGGCTCTGGAACTGAATCATTTCCTCGTATCTGAAAAGAATTTCCAGATTAATAGGAAGGAAGCTTGATCTGAATGAATCAGAATTTCTATTCTATGATCGACCAATATAAACATCAACAACTTCGAATTGGACCAGTTTCTCCTCAACAAATAAGGGCTTGGGCTACCAAAATACTACCTAATGGAGAGATAATTGGTGAGGTGACAAAACCGTATACTTTTCATTACAAAACCAATAAACCGGAAAAAGATGGATTGTTTTGTGAAAGAATCTCTGGACCTATAAAAAGTGGAATTTGTGCTTGTGGAAATTATCGAGTGATTGGGGCTGAAAAAGAAGACCCGAAGTTTTGTGAACAATGCGGGGTGGAGTTTGTTGATTCTCGGATACGAAGATATCAAATGGGATACATCAAACTCGCATGCCCGGCGACTCATGTGTGGTATTTGAAACGTCTTCCTAGTTATATCGCGAATCTTTTAGATAAACCCCTTAAGGAATTAGAAGGCCTAGTATACTGTGATGTGTGATTTGATCAAAATTTTCATTTTACAGATTCGAAAACTGTCATCCCATTCAATCTGATTATTGGGATGTCCCCGTTCTGACATGTGTCTTGGAAGGACTAACATGAAGCTCAGAATGTTGGGTGTATTCAATACTTCCAAACAAACAACAAAAGGGGAATTGATCCATGGTCGATTCCCGTAACAGATAAATAGGAATTACTAGTTATACCTCGTGAAAACAAAAT